AGTAAATATGATTTTATTAGCGTGAGAAAAAAAATTTGGTTGAAATTTCTTTGGGTATCTTTTATTCAATCATATGGAAAGCTGTATTCGACGAAAGTCGAACGTGCAGTTTGGAGGGAGATCCCCCCACTAATTAACCGGTGGATCCACTCTACAATATGGAGTGAAGAAGCCAAAATAGTAGATTAAGAGACCGCTGAAAAAAAAATTTGAAGTTTGACATAGTTGTAAACTCGTGGTACATCGGAGCAGTGTAGTGAACAAAATTAAAAATATCGAATCGGACCCAGTTTATCGCAATCGATTAGTAAACATGCTAGTTGATCGTATCCTGAAAAATGGCAAAAAATCACTAGCTTATCAGATTTTGTATCAGGCTATGAAGCGGATTAGATAAAAGACAAATAAGAACCCACTGTCTGTTCTGCGACAGGCAGTGCGTGGGGTAACTCCCGATGTAGTCACGCAAACCAAACGTGTGGGTGGATCAACTTATCGAGTTCCCGTTGAAGTAGCACCTGCAGAAGGAAAAGCTTTGGCCATTCGGTGGTTATTGAGTGCGTGTCGAAAACGCTCAGGTCGAAGTACGGCTTTAAGATTGAGTGATGAATTGATGGATGCTGCCAGAAATTCTGGTAGTGCCATACGGAAAAAAGAGGAGACTCATAAAGTTGCGGAAGCTAACAAAGCTTTTGCTCATTTCCGTTAGTTTTGTTTAGATTCGTTCCAATCCACAACAAAAAAATTGTGGATTGGAACCAGGGCGCCAGTCCCGGGGAATCAAGAAACACTACGAAAAAATGAATGAGTGTAAGTTTGTTAATCATTTTAATATTTCTTTTTTTTTTCGTTTGGTGTTCGAAGTTGCGGATTACTTACTGAAAAGACTTAACGCAGGATTAGTTTCTTTCAAAATTGAAATCAATTAGAAACGCATATTGCGTAAATAAAAACTTTTACCTCTCTTCCCTGTGTTTTGAAAAATTCATATTGTGAAATAAGTAACAAAAAAGAAAAAAAAAAGTTAAGATACGGAAAAAAAACCTATGCATTTTCATTTAAGGATTTTAAAGACTTAATCAATTTTGGTTGACATAGATAGATTTTTATGATACACTACGAACTAACAGGCTTATTAGCCTGGGGAATCACTAACTCCTTTTCGAAAACCAAAAATTACCATGACCGCAACTTTAGAAAGACGCGAAAGCGCAAGTCTATGGGGTCGCTTTTGCGACTGGATCACCAGCACCGAAAACCGTCTTTACATCGGATGGTTTGGTGTATTGATGATTCCTACCCTACTAACCGCAACCTCTGTATTCATCATTGCTTTCGTCGCAGCTCCTCCTGTAGATATTGATGGTATTCGTGAGCCCGTTTCTGGTTCTTTGCTATACGGTAACAACATTATCTCAGGCGCTATCGTCCCTACTTCTGCAGCTATTGGGTTACACTTCTACCCAATCTGGGAAGCAGCTTCTGTCGATGAATGGCTTTACAATGGTGGTCCTTATGAATTGATCGTTCTTCACTTCCTACTTGGTGTAGCTTGCTACATGGGTCGTGAGTGGGAACTAAGCTTCCGTTTAGGTATGCGTCCTTGGATTGCTGTTGCTTACTCAGCCCCAGTTGCAGCTGCGACCGCTGTCTTCTTGATCTACCCAATTGGTCAAGGAAGTTTTTCTGACGGTATGCCTCTGGGCATTTCTGGTACTTTCAATTTTATGATCGTCTTCCAGGCTGAGCACAACATCCTTATGCATCCCTTCCACATGTTGGGTGTAGCTGGCGTATTCGGCGGCTCTCTATTCAGTGCTATGCATGGTTCTTTGGTAACTTCTAGTTTGATTAGAGAAACTACTGAGAATGAGTCTGCTAATGCAGGTTATAAGTTTGGTCAAGAAGAAGAAACTTACAACATTGTAGCTGCTCACGGCTATTTTGGTCGTTTGATCTTCCAATATGCTAGCTTCAACAATTCTCGTTCTCTACACTTCTTTTTAGCTGCTTGGCCCGTAGTAGGTATCTGGTTCACCGCCTTAGGTATCAGCACTATGGCATTCAACTTGAATGGTTTTAACTTCAACCAATCCGTGGTTGACAGCCAAGGTCGTGTTATAAACACCTGGGCTGACATCATCAACCGCGCTAACCTAGGTATGGAAGTTATGCATGAACGTAACGCTCATAACTTCCCTCTAGACTTAGCTTCTGTTGAAGCCCCTTCTGTAAACGGATAATCTCCGTTTGGTTAGGCAGTACATGGATGCCAAACCCTTCAACTTCGGAAGATAGGGTTTGGTGTCCAAGAAAAGAAAAAGTAAAGGTTCGTACGAGAGAACAAAAAAAAAGGAAAAGAACAGCCTGTAACAATCTCACGGTTATCAGTTTGCGACTGTGAATGAAAAAGAACAAAAAATAGATGGAATATCCTTCTGAAATGAAATAAGTTCCTATTTTGACTCACTGACTGAATGCTTGTAACTTCATTCAATCTTTTGGATAGAAGAAGTTGGAAGTACATTCTCACCTATTTTCTGTTATATTGCTATACAGTTAAATCATACAGTTCGTATAGATGTGTATCAATTGAACAACAATCTATCTAGCTTAACGGATGGATCTCGTTCACATTCCATTCGGGGAGCCCAGGCCCCTTAACATTACATTCACAGAGGGGGCGGACGTAGCCAAGTGGATCAAGGCAATGGATTGTGAATCCATCACGCGCGGGTTCAATCCCCGTCGTTCGCCCATCCAGGTAATTCAATACTACTGCTCCGGCTACTTAGAGCGGAGAAAATTTGTTTGTTAAGTTAAGGTGCGTGGGGTAGATGCATGCGGTTTTCTTCAAAAAGAACATTTGAGAATTCCCAAGTTTATTCATTCCAGTTTTTTTTGAAGGCGGCTATTTTCTTTACAGAAATAGAAATGATTAGACTTGTTTGATAGATTTCTTCCATCCCATATTGAAATTTTCAAAATTTATGGTATAATCTATATAGAATAGAATAAATATTCTAGTATAGATAGAAAATAACTAGATAATCTATTTAATATTATAAATATGGAAATAGATGGAGAAAAAGTTTCATAACTAAGAAGTAAGGTACTATGATATGAAAAAAGAAACGATTGGAAATAAGGTAGTAAAAGAAAGTGTAGAAGTAAGAAGTCCAGACTCTTCCTCTGAAGTTTGGAACTTCTTAGAAGTCAATGGATTGGACGACTTTTCCAAATCATTGAAAAACCAACATCTCAAAGAACTTGTAGTTAGTCCAGATTTTACTGACGAACCTTTGATCAGATTATTTGACTTGTGATTTCTGAGTTCACTGTTTTTACGCAATCTTCGCCATTCAGTAATGAGGGGGAGTAACATCAATCTGGATATGCTGATGTTGCTAACGATACCGATTCTTATGCATTGCTGGAGTGACAAAAATTCAATTGATAAAAATTTTGTATCAACAAAAGTCATTAATGGAGGTGAGGAAATACGACAGAAAGAGGTAGAAAATTATGGTAGGTTTTTTCACGACTGTTTACTTCAATTCAAAAGATCTTTATCTCTCAAAAAAAATAGGAACAGAAAAGTACGGGCTTCCTACCACTTAGATTCAAACAAAGAAAAAAATATTTCAGTTTCTACAAAAAAGAACAAAAACAAAATTTGTCATGATATCACGACTTCCTTGATTTCGTCGGATATATGGAACGCGTCCAGAACGAGGGTATTTGGCAGGGATAGTTTCAAAGATGAAACTGAAAAGATTCGAGTGGTTCGTGGGGATAGGTATCTGCAAGATTTCTTTAGGTTTTTCAAATCCTATAACCGATTAGTAGTTTCCAAGAACGGAGGTGACTGCTACCAAAACAATTTGGATTTGTTGTCTCTTCGGGAAATTCGTAACAAACAAGATCTTGGAGTACAAGCAATACGGTTGAGAAACAATTTATTTAATCCCGTAGGATTACACCCCTGTGAAAAAGTACTACTTGAATCTATAGATTCAGCAGATCAACGAGGAGATGGATCGACATTTTCATTTGAGCAAGAAGCCTTTTCCAACTTGTCTTCGTTTATGTCTTGTAAAAAAACGATGTTGTTTCGCAACTTTATATCCGGATTAGATTTTGAAAAAGATAGAAAAGACTTTCCCAGTCTATACGCCTATTTACAAATTAGAAATCAATTAATAAATCGACTTATTGACTTCATTAAAACATCGAGCCTTATTGTTGATGGAGAAATCGGTATTGACATTAGTAATAGCATCGAATCCGAGAAAGGATTTTTACAGGAAAACATGCCGTTTACTAAAATATCTGACAAGAAACTTGGGTTATCAAGTAGTGGATACTTTGACTTTAATGAGATTCTTCCAAACTATTTTAAAGCATCTTTCAGTATCCCTAAAGAAACTACTAATGGAAGTAAAAATTTAAACAAATTAAAAGGAAGGTGGAGCCTAGTAGATTCAATATATTTGCTAGTTAGATTGTATGGGCAAAAGAAAATCATATTTCTTTACTCAACATACATATTTCTTTTCCACGACTATTTCTGCGCGTTATCCACTGAATATTTCTTTCGAATCAACTATTGGTTGGATGATTGGACGGGGCGCGGAGAATATACCAGTGTAACAAGAATTGCAACTGAATACATAGTATTCAAGTGGAAGGATGATGTGGAACGTCTATGGAACGAATATATTACCTCTCGAATTGATGAGTTTCTAAATGTTCAATTAAATGTGCGTAAATGGATTACTACAACAGAAAATTTGTATCTTTTGCCGGTCGGAAAATTCTTGGAAAAAGCAATGAAGGACGATTTGGAAGTAATTTGCCGTATGTCAATAATGAAAAACAAGTTATTAAATAACACTGATGCAACCAAGAAACATACCAATAAATGTTTTCACCGATTTCTCAATGTGGTATTTTTTTCTAAAATGATTGTTGCTGAGATTACTCGCCAGAAAGCTCTGATAGATACCATTGATTACTGCATAGAAAAATTGAACGAACTAGATGAGAAGTTGAACAAATTGAATTTAATAAATAAGCCTAATTTTTCATTACCATCAGACTTTGTGTATGAGTTTCAGGAGGACGTACTCTTTCTTAAAGAAATTCTTGAAAGAAAAAGAAGTTTATTTCTCAAGCCTAGATTGTTAAGAAATGAAGAATTGATAGGCTCTTCAACTGCACTCAAACCTGCGTTGAATCCCACTTTTCTTGAATTGCCCCACATCGAAGCTATCCGAACAGGATTTTCGAGCGAGGCTCTTTCCATTACGGGAGGATATATTTGGAGAAATCTGTTTCTACATGATTTAAATTGGGAGGGAGTTTCAATCAGAAATATTGGTGCGGGTATTTCAAAAAACATTTTTTATCAAATGGATAAAATAAACCACTCACCTATACAGAGCCGTGCTGTAAACAACTTCATTCCGAGAATAGAAAGGGGTTTTTTCATCGGGAAATGCAACAGTAGTTATTTCAACGTGTTAGAAAACTTTCTTCTTGGGGTCTCCGGCGAGAAAGAGAAAGCTATCTCATCTGAGATCATCTCATTTATTCATCCCCAATTGTCAGATTTGTTATCATTCAATTCTTCGGAACAAGTAGAGAGGGTAGCTGGTCACTTACTGACATCAATTCAATTTCGTTTGTCTAATCTGCATGAATCGGCAACAACAGTAACTCATTTAGATGGACTTCCAATTTCTATTTTGGATCTGAATGGGTTATTGACAAGGTTGAACTCATCCCCTCGTGAAGCCATAGACTCGTTTCTGTTCTCGTGCAATAACGATGGAGTTTCTCTGAAAGAGGCGCCGATTAATTCCGACTTAGATCATCAGCAACCTCAATCTCGTTGGAATCTGGTGGTATTGGATCGAGTCAATTCAGAGAAGTTTTTTCAAAAGGGATTAGGCTCAAAAAACGGTTTCACCGGGAATCGAGTCTATCAAGACAATTTGTCTATTAGATATTTATGGGAACCGGAAAAATTGGATACACCCTATTGGTCGCTAAGATTCTCATTATGCAATAATGTAACATCGAGATTTCTATCAGGATCAATCGTAAAAGAGGTTCCCCGCGGAGATGCGGGGTTTGCAGATGAATCTGCCCAAGAAGAAGCTACTCGCTCGTCCCAATTTACCAATTTGAATGAATTATCAACGGAGTTGGACAGATATAAAATCTCTTGGATCTTTTGGAAAGACAATATGGATGAAAAATGGAGCTTGTTGAGAGATTATATACCTCTGTTTTTTACCCCCACCTGGTGGAGATACTTCTACGACCTGATTAGAGAAACATATCCAGAAATAATACTTAAACTAAGTTACGACTCAAATCACGAGCTTCCTAGAATCTCTAAAAAAATTGCTGAGGATTTATTAGATGGGGCAAAAAGCTATTTATTCCGACGCCTGCAAAGGCTAGGATTGAAATTTGAATTTGAAAACAATTCTATTAATAACCTATTCTCCAAGATAGGTCTTCTCATTCCCGAAAAAATTTCTGATGAGGCGGAGATGTCATATCCAGAAGAATGGTCAGTATCTCAATTTTCCAATAGGTCTTCTATCTTATATTGCTGCATCCTCTCAATATTGTTTGTTTTCACGTTATTGAAACATCCTTTGTCTGCCGTTTCGGGTTTCAATTCCTTTCATTTATGGAAACGTTTCGATATTATTGAATATTTAACAGACCCAATGCGCGGATTCTATTTGAAAAAGGTAATGTATTCCCCTCCGACAAGATAAATGTTAACAAGAGATCTATTAATCCATTCCTTGAGGCGATTCTTAACTTATATAAATAATATATTTTTTTTCCTTATTGTGAAGAATGAACTTGATTCATGGCTATTTTGTAGAGAAAGCTCTGATATTATAGATAGTAATAAAGAACTACTGACTCAATGTTTAGTAACAACTAAAATTTTCTACAAGTATGGATCGAAATCAAAATCCAATTATGATTTATTGAGCAACAAGATTGTTTATCAACCTTACCCACAAGAAAGATGCAATATTTTGGAATATTTACTGAAATTCTGGCAAAATAATTTATTGGGTCACAAAATCCGTAAGTTGGATCCTGCGGAGAAATGGGCTTTTTCGGCTTTCGGGAGAAATATTTTATTTTCAGCAGCAGCACCAAGACGAAACGACAGTCTACTAAACATGCCATATAGCGACATACCCATTTCACTCCAATCGAGATTATTACCATCTAAAGGAATTTTGCTAGTAGGACCTATAGAAACTGGCCGATCTTCTATTATTAGAAATGTAGCATTCAACTCCTATTTTCCAGTGGTGAAACTATCATTAAAGAGGTTCATATATAACCGATCCTTTTTGGGCAATGTACGTGGAAATTTCATCTCGAAAGAGAGCGCATACCGATTAAATATGGTCTTTGAAATAGCAAGAGAAATGTCTCCTTGTACATTATGGATTCAAGATATTCATGAATTGAATATTAATCGTTCGTATAATAAGCTAGAAGCTGATCCCAAATTTTTACTTTGTCAAATATTGAATCGTATTAGTCACAAGCTCAGCAACTTCAACATTCGCAAGAATGTTGTTATTGCCACGACTCACGTACCTGCGAGGATAGATCCAGCTTCAGTAGCTCCGAATCGGTTAAACTAATTAATAAATTTTAGAAAGTTCAACGGGCGTCAACGTCAGAAAGAATTATCAATTCTATTACGGATCAAAGGTTTCAAATTAGAAACTAATCCGTCTCTTATTGAGAGTAATGTGTCTGGAACTACGGGTTATAGCAAACGAGATTTATTCTTTTTGGCCAATGAAGCATTATTAATAGGTACTTTCAAAAGAAAAAAGTTTGTCTGTAGCAACGCGATTCAATTAGCTTTGCATAGACAGCACTCGGCTGTTAGTGATATGGGCCATGAAATGGAATCTGATTCGGAATGGAAAATCTCCTCCTACGAGATAGCGGAAGCTACTTCGAAGAATAGTTTGATAGATACTTATCTCACAAATATTTCATTTATTGGTCGTGACGCGTTAAAAATGCGATTTTATTATTTGTCTAACTGGTATGTGGAACCTTCCAGAAACGAATCAACAATTGATGAATTCACTGTGTTTTCGCACCTCCTAAGGATACTAGCTGAATTAGTAGCTCACGATTCGTTCCAAATACAAATGGATATGAGAAAAAAAGAGAATTTCATTGTCATCGACAAACTCGTAGAGAATGACTTAAACCTAGCTTGTGGTGTCCTAGAAAACCTCTCAAATAATTTTTCACGTTCAGAAATTTTTAGAAAGGGGAGTCAACGCAATAATAGTTTTTCTATTCCCTTCCCTATTGGAGAACCCAAGTATTGCTTAGGAGTAACCTCTACAAGTTGCTCTTCTAAATTTCTGAGAAAAGAAGACAGACTTAGTAGTAGTCTGGCCGACTTCGAGATGCAACAGTCACCCGAATTAATAGCCTCAACAACAGAGATATCGCGTGAGATCACTTGGTCCCATAAGACTTGGCGTCTCCGTTTCTTACGAAGCAGAACTTATGAATTGATGGGGGTATTATCCGAACCCAACCATTTGTATAAATTAATTCTCCTTTATCAGAATCAGAATTATATACCCCAACAAAATTTTGAATTCAATAATATTAAGGGGGAAAAAAGTAAAGGGCGCAATAAAAGCGGGTATCTTTTCAATTTTGAAAAATCTGCCACTAATGAAACAGATAGCTTTATTAAAAGATTGGAAAACCAATTGGATAATATGTTGTTACGTGAGCAATTTTTAGAGTTGGGAATCTCTGGCGACTCATCTATTAATGAGTATGAAACACATTGTGATCGAATTAATGAAACGACTCGACTCTTCGGGAGGCGCTTCATCTGGGACCCCATGCTTCTGTTCCAGCCAGACCCTAACATTCCTTCTTCGCGACGCAACTTGTTTTCAACAAAAGAACTGGCGCGGAGGCTTTACAACATTTACGGTATGAGAAGGCAGCGCCTTCAAAAGACGTCAAATAAGAAAATTAAAAATTTCTTTCTCTATCGTGAAGATAATCCGAAATTGAAACCCGATTCATCTATTAATCGTTGGCCTAATCTTTCTTTGGATGAGGAGGAGCAAGATTCCGAATACGTAAAAGAAACTTCTTTCATAGATATATATCTGCAGTATCCACAGATATTTATTCCCGTTCATTTGGACTGTTACACGGTAGCGGAGGATTTCCCGGAACGATTTCTTCGGTTTAGGCTTCTGGTTCATAGAAACAGATGGATGAGACGGAACCGTTCCCCATTTCAGGATTTTCTTATCTATAATATGTTACTTGAAACTTATGAATATTTATCCAATCCGTTCCGGTTTGGTGAAACATCACTGGATCAATGAATCAGTTACTTCATGAAAAAGCTCAATGTCGTAAAACAACTGTTGTTTTCTAGATGAAAGATTTCCCACTCCATCTAGATCTCTAACCATATAAGTGGAAACCAAATCAGTAAGAGGAAGATCTCTATTTTTCCTTTTACTGATAAAAAAAAAATACAATTCTAACTTTTCAAAAAGTAATAAATTGGAGACCAGTTACTATATGATAATGATAATAGGAGTCTCCTTACTGAAAATTAATAACTAATAGCGGTTATTTCGTAGGAATTATGCAAACAAGGCCAGTTTTTTTTTATCATTATTATATTTTATTTTTGACCGATTAGAATGGGATTCGGTATCTCTGAAACGTTATTTAACCTGGCTGCAGAGGAGGCACCGGAATTTGTCTGAGTTGTTGGAACGGGGTCCACCTAAGAATGCTTCTCCTGGGTCCTATTATTGTAATTCTTCCTCGCGATCAGTATTCTACGCGGATTCCAGCTAAACAGAAACTAATTTTAGGTAATGCACCCTTTCTTTTTTCCTTACTTGTTCATAAAGGCCATTCATATGTATTCTTGAAAAAATTATGGATTGAACCCCTAGTTGACTTATTAATTTGATCATTGCAGTTATTTGTTATTTGATACACCAGATCAAATTGAAGTGAAAACTATTAAATCAAAACGGCGCCTCCATGCATGCATGGGGGACCGGGGAGGGGGGGGGTAAGGAACGCGCCAGTATTCCTGTCTTCATTTGTTGGTGTTGAGGTTTGAAAGAAACACGATGATAAAAAGCATTCAACAATTGATGGGTCATGATCCAACAAGACTTTCTTTAGCATATGTCTGAAATACAACTCTTCTCCTATTACTAGAATTTCTTGACGTACGTATATACAAATCTCCCCGGATAGGATTCGAACCTACGACCAATCGGTTAACAGCCGACCGCTCTACCACTGAGCTACCTGGGAAAATGGTAGGAAATTCAGTTTCATACACCCTTGAGGACCTTTTTTCTGGAAGCCACTTCCAAATTCAATCTGGAATGAGTTGCTTTCTCTGCATTTTGTCAATTTTGTATACGCCCTAATTTTCATTATAGGGAGAAGGGTCGGCAATAGCAATCCCATTTGAATGTAGGGTCTCCCAAATCAAGAGTCAACATGGGGGGGGGTTAATCGGACAAGACAAGGTCGAGATCAACCCCACAAACCAAACCCCTTCCCTAATTCGTATTGACACCAATTAGTGATTTCTATTCCCCCCCTTCCTGGAGCCGTAGTAGAATAGTTACAGGGTCTTTCCGCCTTATGGATCATGGAAGGAAAATATTTGAGGAAGAAAAAAAACAGGGAAAAGAAAAAAACCAAAAGGGAAATAGAAAAAAATTGGGGAAAATGAAGAATAGCCGGGAGAGATGAATGCGAATTGGAGCTTCGTGAAACGAAAATAGCAGTTTACGGAAAAGGCGGAACTAAAATGAGTAATAGTATTATTAATAAAGAAATTCCGACTAATATTGTAAATGAATAATAAGAAATTCGACCATTTTCTCCATAACGTATACTTTCTCCGCTAAAAAAACTTACTAACCCTGTTGCGTTAACAAAACCATCAATTATATGACGATCAAAATTTAAAAATACTTGACTCAAAAACATTGTGCCACGTATGAAAAAGAGATCGTAATAGTAATCAATAAAACCCCGATTTAATGACCAAGACTGGGCATAATACGCAAAGTACCCAAGTACACTAATGATTTTTTTCTCCGAAGAAAATTCTGATTTAAAAATTTGTTTTTGCTTTATTGTGTTACTAGATTGACCATAAGTAATATATGCTAAAAATACCCCAAAAAGGGATAAACTAAACGAGCCGATTGAATCCAATAAAATTTCAAATAATATTTCAGTAATTTTATATTCTTTAAAAATATTTGATGAAAAAACAAACCAATTGAAAAATGACGTAAAACCAAGCTCTTTTTGAGTTTCAGGAATATCAACTCCTAGTACTCCAATACATACAGTAGGTATTGCTAACACTATAAGAGGAATTGTCATAAAAAAGTCCGATTCTTTAGGTTTTAATAAGACTCGACTTGAATCAATTTGACTAGATTGATTTGGGTCTACAAAATAGGTTGACAAAACATTTTTGACTCTAAACTCTAAAGATGCTGCATTTTGACTGATTTGACCAATTGCGGGTTCTTTCATCAATTCTGTTTTACCCCAAAAACTAAAAGTGATGGTTTTGTTACTTTGGGGAGAATAATTAAAATCAATTTCATCTGATTGACTGGCACGAAAATCTCCTTCAAAAGTCAATAAATGGATACGAAACATATAAAACGCCGTAAGAGCCGCAGTTCCAGAAGCTACGAGTCCAAGGTAAGAAGAAGATAACCAAAGTTTGGTAATAATTTCGTCTTTAGACCAAAAACAGGCTAAAGGTGGTATACCACAGAGCGACAGAGTACCTAAAAGAAAAGTAGTTCCAGTAATTGGCATATATCTACGTAATCCGCCCATAAAGAACATGTTTTGACTCTTATTAGGTGAATATCCAACTATTTTTTCAAGTGAATGAATTACAGAACCAGCCCCAAGAAATAACAAAGCTTTGGAATAGGCATGTGTTATAAGGTGAAATAAAGCCGATCGATCAGCACCAATACCCAAAGCTGAAACCATATATCCCAACTGAGACATAGTAGAATAAGCAAGACCTTTTTTGAGATCTTTCTGAAAAAGAGCTAATGTAGCACCCAATAAAGCTGTTAGACCACCTACCCAAGAAATTATTGACATTGCTAAGGGTAAGCTCAATATTAACTTAAAAATTCGAGCGATAAAAAAGATACCCGCAGCTACCATTGTAGCTGCATGGATAAGAGCCGAAATTGGTGTAGGCCCTTCCATTGCATCGGGTAACCACACATGAAGTGGAAATTGAGCGGATTTAGCTACTGGTCCGAGAAATAATAAAACAATAATTATGTTTGCAAAAAGAAAATTTACAAATCCTGTTTTTTCTAATTCAATAAATCAATCACACAATTCAAAAATCTCGAAACTACCAGTTGTCCAATATAGACCTAATATTCCTAAAAGTAATCCAAAATCTCCTATGCGGTTGGTAACAAAAGCTTTTTGACAAGCGTTTGCGGCACTTGATCTTGTAAACCAAAAACCTATTAATAAATATGAACACATTCCAACTAGTTCCCAGAAAAAATAAAGTTGTATTAAGTTGGGGCTAAAAACTGAACCTGACATCGACGCAGTAAACAGGCTTAAATAAGCATAAAACCTCACATATCCCTGATCATAACGCATATAACTATCACTATAAATCATCACTAAAATGCCTACGGTAGTTACTAATATTGCCATAGTAAGACTAAGTGAATCAACTAAAAAACCTACTGTTAAACAGAAAGTCTTATCATAAATCCAAGTCCAAATAAACTCTTTATTCAAAAAAGTTTCTTCAGTTGAATAATTAACAAATTGTTCTCGAAGTAAAAAAATGGAAACAAAGAGGGCAACAATTAATAAAAATATGTTGAAAGATGAGCACAAGCGACGAAAACTTCTTGTGGCCTTTGAAAAAAAGAAGGTTAACAGCCCGGTTAAACAAGCAGCTACTAATGGACATGTGGGAATAAGAAAAGCGTATTCGTTTGAAATTTTCACAGACAAGCGTATAAAATTTGAATTTAAATTAATATTAGTTATTTAGTTCTTTCTTGTGAATAAAAAAGTGAAAATAACAAATAGAATGTAGGCAAATGATATCGTTAATTTTTATCCATTAAATAATTAAGATTGAAACTTCACTTAGTAATAAACAACATAAGAAACCTTGACAAACGTTGATCACCAACGAAATACTTAGACAAGTCGCAAAATTAAGCATATTTTACAATCAAATTCTATAAAAGAGAAAATCATAATGGGTAAATACGCAATTATTGATATTGGAGGAAGTCAATTAAAAGTAGAGCCAGGAAAATTTTATGATATTCGTCGCTTTACTTCAAATCTAGATACGTTAGGATTTAACAAACAAATATCCATCAATAGAATCTTGCTTGTACATGATGAAGCTGTTATAAAGATTGGTTCTCCGTGGTTATCTAATGCGGTTGTAAAAGGACGACTCTTACATAGTTGCTCCAAAAAAAAATTAGTTATACAGAAAATTAGTTGCAAGAAAAAAAAGCAAAAAATTTTTGGTTATAGGGAAAGTATGGTCAGACTTGTAATTGACTCCATTTCTTTAAGTGACCCAAAAACAAAAACTAACTAAATAAATTAGTCATTTAATACTTAGAAAATTTTGTCGTAACGACAAAATAAAATTTTTACTTTTGTCTTTTTATTCCTTTATTAAAAAAAACTTTTTTCTTCATTATATCTATTCTATTAGCACGTATCAATATAATAATAAGTAGTCAAAAAGAAAATCCTATGCGAATACAATAAATTAAACTATGGCTGTTCCAAAAAAACGCACTTCTAGATCGAAAAAGAAAATTCGTAATAGAGTTTGGACAATGAAGTCCTTGAAAAAAGCATCAAAATCTTTTTCTTTAGCTCAATCTGTTTTGAGTGGTCGTTCCAGAAGCTTCTATTATGTAGCCGAGAAGAAGTTCTAAATTAGTAGAATTTTTTCTAACAATTTTAACAGAGTAAGTGAATTCTTTATAAAATAACTTATGTTATCCAAGAAAAAAAGATAAAAACTATATAAATTCATACTTAAAAAAAAAAATAGGTTTTTATAGTTATTATTTGCAATGAAATAAAATTTGTAAATTAATTCAGATTGACAATCTAAGAGAACATGTATTTAGAAGATTAAAATAAAAAGAAATTCTGATTTCTTTAACGAACCAATTAAACATTAGATATTGTATGAATCCTACACATGGTAAAAAAAAAATACAAAAAATCTATCTATTAACAAAACTAATGAACAAAACTGTAACTGTAATATATACATATATATAACTATTAAGCGTTATGAAAAATTTTCATTATAAATTTTTTGATTCGGAATAGCAGGATTTGAACCTGCGGCCTCCATCACCCCAAGATGGTGCGCTACCAAACTGCGCTATATCCCGTATATATATATACATATATATATATACGGGATACTATATATATCTATATATATATATATGTATATATATAGTATATATAAAAGATATTTTTCTATTACGAATATCATTTTTCTATTGAATAAGCAAGTATCTTTTTACTAGTTAGTCTTGATCATTAATACTTTCTAGCTTTCTTAAAAAGAAAAACGATATAATAGTTGACTTGATGTTCTGGTGTGATATAAAATATAAAAGAAGTTTGCAATTGTTCAAACCTCAATAAGCCGCTATGGTGAAATAGGTAGACACGCTGCTCTTAGGAAGCAGTGCTAGGGCATCTCGGTTCGAATCCGAGTAGCGGCACTTCAAACCAGTACGTCAAGTATGTTAAACTGAAGTGAATATAAGATCTTAAATAAATTGAAATTAATTAGATCAAATTAAAAGAAAAAATTGTTGGTTGTTTTTAATTATGATATATCTTTACGTCGAGCAAATATTTGTTTACATTTCATTTCTAATCCTTTTTTTGGTCACGTTGCTAAATCTAATCAATTTCTTTTTTGAAATTGATAAAATCAATCATTTTAGCAACAATGGCATGAAATTTGCTTTTTTATGTACTACAGGATTTCTGACTACTCGTTTTTTTCAAACTCAACATTTGCCGCTAGGAAATTTATATGAATCACTGATGTTTCTTTCATGGGGTTTTTCGTTTTTATACTTAATCTCAAATGTGAAAAATAAAAAGCGGTTGTCAGCTCCAGTTCTGGCAACAAGTGCTCTGCTAGTTCACGCTTTTGCGGTTTTAAGTCTTCCTCACAAAATGCGAGAATCCATGTCATTAGTACCTGCTTTACAGTCTCAATGGTTGATGATGCATGTAAGTACAACGTTAATTAGTTATGCAACCTTGTTGTTTGGTTCTTTACTAGCAATCGTTTTATTGAGTATTTTTCACGGTGAAATAAAAAGATATTGTGTTGGAAACTTGACAAATAATTTTGAATTTAGAAATAAAAATTACCCGATGATTTCTAAAAACTTTCCGAAACAAATCATTACGGAAAGTTTTTCTTATTCACTTTTTTTGAACTCCAGAAAATGCCAATTAATTCATTTGTTAGATAAATGGACTTATCAAGCAATAAGTTTGGGCTTTTCTTTTTTGACTATCGGTATAATTTCCGGAGCAGTGTGGGCTAATGAAGCTTGGGGATCTTATTGGAGTTGGGACCCAAAAGAAACGTGGGCCCTAATAACCTGGTTAATATACGCTATTTATCTTCATATAAGAATAAATAAAAAATGGATGGGTAAAGGTTCTGCCATGGCTGCATCTATGGGCTTTTTCTTGGTTTGGATTTGCTTTTTGGGAGTCAATTTGTTAGGAGTTGGTTTACATAATTATGGTTGGCTTATATAACAGAAATACAACAATTTCAAATTTATAGTGATTTTTTTTTGTAATAAACTAAACAAACCTAGTTAAATAATTTTTAGGATTAGTAAAGAAACGATATCCGTTCAATTAAATAAAAAAAAAATTTCAAAGAGTTAAACGTAACGTAGAGACATAAACAAACAATTTTTACAATTTATTGTTAGCTTATGTCTCTCCACTGTAAAAACAATTTTACATATATTAATTAAAGGGTTTAATGAATTGATGTCTAACCAACCTTTTTTAATAATAGAAATAAACTGGATACAACAATTTATTAAAACTTTTCACTATGAGTTTTGTTTTATTTGATCATGTTAGAGTATAAAAGTGAGATTGAACTAACTTTATTCCTCCAGATGGGTAAAATTAAATTTGGATATGAACCGATACCTAGTATTGGCAAGAACAAACAAATCAAAATAAATAATTCTCTTGGACCAAGATCGATTAAATAAGAATTTGATTGGTTAACTAACCTATAACCATAAAACATACGACGTAACATTGATAATAAATATATTGAGGTTGATACTGTGCCGATTGCTCCCACCAATGTAATTACTATTTTGAAAGGAAATGAATATTGTTCGGCAGTACTAACTCCTATAAAAACTAGCAATTCTGATACAAACCCGCTCATTCCTGGCAATGCAAGAGATGCCAATGAAAAAATACTAAACATGGTAAAAAGTTTAGGCAAGGTAGTTGCAACCCCTCCTAACTGATCTAATAGATAAGTTCGAGTTCTATCATAACAAGTACCAGCAAGAAAGAATAAAGCAGCCCCAATTAGACCATGTGAAATCATTTGTAACATTGCTCCGTCAATACCCGAATCTGTCAAAGAACCAATTCCTATCGTTACAAAACCCATGTGAGAAATCGAAGAATAAGCAATTCTTTTTTTCAAATTACGCTGACTCATAGAAATGAAAGAAGCATATGCAATTTGAATTGCTCCAAACAACATTAGTCCTGATCCTAAAAAAAAATGAGCATGAGTCAATAATTCCAGATTTATTCTAATGAGACCGTATCCGCCCATTTTTAACAGCACCCCAGCTAGCAACATACAGGTACTATAATGTGCTTCTCCATGAGTATCCGGTAACCAAGTATGAAAAGGAATGATTGGTAATTTGACGGCATAAGCAACTAAGAATCCAATATAAATAAGTATTTCTAAAGAAACTGGATAAGATTTATCAATTGAATCTTGAATATCAAAAGAAGGAACGTCGCTACCGGAGAAACTCATTGTTAGAGCGGCTAATAACAAAAAAATTGAGCCACCCGCTGTGTATAAAACAAATTTTGTAGCCGAGTATAAACGTTTTTTTCCTCCCCATAAACTAAGGAGTAAATAAACTGGAATTAGTTCTAATTCCCACATTAAGAAAAAAAGCAAAATGTCTCGTGAAACAAAGACTCCAATTTGACCGCTATACATAACTAGCATCAAGAAATAAAAAAGCCGCGTATTCCGAGTAATTGGCCAAGCCCCTAAAGTTGCCAAAGTAGTAACAAAGCCAGTTAGTAAAATAAGACCCATGGAAAGTCCATCAATACCTAATGCCCAACGAAAATGAATTGAATCTATCCAACTAAATGTTTCTAACAATTGAAGTGACTGAGAATCAATTTGGAAGTGACAATAGAATACGTAAGTAATCAGCGAAAATTCAAGTAGGCAGATACCAAGTGTATACCATCGAATGATTTTATTGCCATCAGAGGACAATATTGGAATCATCAACCCGGCAAGAATTGGGAAAAATACGATTGTTGTTAGCCAAGGTACATTATTAATCATGAATTGACAAAAAAAAGTAAAAATTTTTGAGAAAAAAAAGCTATGTGATTTAAATCAAATAACCCATACCCGAATCTTTGGGCTTCCAAAAATTCGGGTATGAGTCAAAATAAGATAATTTGGCAATTCACTTGTTCCCTTTTTCCGTTTTAGGTACTGAGGATTAGTAAGCCAGACCCATGCTACGGGTTGTTTCAGCTCCCAGATAAACACGTACACTTAAAAAATCGGTGGGGCAAGCTGATTCACATCTTTTGCATCCCACGCAGTCTTCTGTTCTAGGAGCCGAAGCTATTTGATTAGCCTTGCATCCATCCCACGGTATCATTTCCAGTACATCTGTGGGACATGCCCTTACACACTGGGTACAACCGATACATGTATCATAAATTTTTACTGAATGTGCCATTAGGTCTGTTTACTCCTCTTCTACTAAAATTTCCTTATTGAATTTTTTATTTATTAAAAAATTTCAAGTAATAAAATTATCAATCAGTATAACAAAAATTGTTTTTCTTTTCATTTTCAAATTCTATTCAATCAAATTTGACTCTTATATTTTTTTTTCTTTATTGTTCTCTAAAAAAAATAAAAAAAATTTCATTCATTTTTTTTTTTACGATTGAAAAACAAAAAGAAATAAAAAGAGTATGTGACGCACGTGATCCAAAAAGATAATTTTGAATAAATTGAAAGGAGAAAATCACTTTTTCACCAATCAATCAATTACCATTTTAACAAATTTAATTGATCGATACGAGTAGACTTCCTGATTCGATGGATCGAAAGAGCTATGGCTAATCCAGTGGCGGCCTCGGCAGCTGCAACAGTTATTATAAATAGTGAAAAAATCTCTCCCCCTTCTCGATTGGTAAAAAAATTTGAAAATATAATAAAATTTAAAATAATACCATTCAAAATTAACTCAAGGCTCATAAGTGCTCTAACCATATTTCTACTTGTAATTAATCCAAAAAAGCCGACACATACAAGATAGGTACTTAAAATTAGTTCTTTTTCAAACGTAATCTATTATTTTTCTCCTCTTTTTCGATTTCAATAAATTTCTTTTTTTTTTACCAGGTTTTTCAGTTTTTTTTTTCATTTGGATAAGTTGTTATTATTTAGAAAAATGAGGACTTATCACGAGGTGAAGTTGAAGAAACAAACGATTTTTTTTGATTTTCTGCAATATCTTTGCCCTCATCTTCATCTCGAGCCGGATTAATTGCTCCCACCAAAGCAACTAAAAGAAGAAGTGAAGCAAGCTCAAATGGTACTAGAAATTTGTTCAACAACTGATACCCAATGTTTTGAACATCATTTTGCTCAAACAAATTTAATTTTAAATATTCTGATTGATGTATACTACTTGAATAAAAATCATTTATTTTATGAAAAATGCAGACTATTGTCAAAAAAAGGATTGAACAAGCTCCTAGAGCAGTGAAATATCCTATGCCGCGTTTCTCAGAGTCAGAACTGACTGATTGATCAGTAATCATTACAGCAAATACAATTAAAACATTTATAGCTCCTACATAAACTAGCAATTGTGCGGCCGCAATGAAATCCGCATTTAATGCAAAATATAATAGAGATATACATGTGAATACTAGCCCAAGGGAAAAAGCAGAATTAGCTGTATTAATAAATGATACTGTGCCTATACTTCCTACTAAGATACCCGGTTCTATTAATGCCAAAATAAATTCATGAATTAATTCTGATAGATTCATTGTGCACAATTCTTAAATTTGAGTGTTTCAGTTGAATTTCATTGATATTGACTAGTCTCTCTTTCTTTTTATTTGACTTATTTCTAAAAGAATAGGTTTTTACAATCATATTAAAAAATAAATTATTCTTTTTTTTTATTCGTAATCATAAAATTTAGTAGTTAAATTCTGACAGATTGGACTGAAACATCGTGTAAAACAGAAACGGGTACACGGCCCAAAGACGTTTGATCATAATTTAGTTCGTGACGGTCATAACTAGAAAGTTCATATTCTTCGGTCATTGATAAACAATTTGTCGGACAGTACTCTATACAGTTACCACAAAAAATGCAAACTCCAAAATCGATGCTATAACTTCTTAATTTTTTTTTCTTTATATCTTTTCTAAAGGTCCAATCAACAACTGGTAAATTGATTGGACATGCTCGAACGCAAACTTCGCACGCAATACATTTGTCAAATTCAAAATGAATACGTCCACGAAATCGTTCAGATGGTAGATTTTTTTCATAAGGATACTGAACAGTTGTAGGCAGACGATTTGGATGATCTAAAGTAACCGCGAATCCTTGACCAATGTATTTTGCGGCCTCTACAACTTGTTGACCATAGTTTTTAAATTTTATTATTGTTGTGATCATAGTAGAGAAAGATTTTTGTTTTTACCATTTATTTCAAACACAAAATTTTTAGGGAGGAAAATAGATTGAGAAACGCAAATTTTTTCCTTTTTACCTTTTTTCTTCCCTGTCTTGATTCAACTACACTAATTTTGAAATTGTGAAATGAAGTTTCTCAATTTATTGATAAAATTTGAAACGAAGCTGTTAACAATAAATTCCCTAAAGCAATAGGCAGGAGAAATTTCCATCCAAGATCTAATAATTGATCTATCCGTACTCTAGGTAGGGTCCGTCTTGTCAAAATAGAGATAAATAAAAACAAATAAGATTTGGATAATGTAGTAAAGATATCTAGAACTGGTTTCAACACATCGAAGGATTCATTGATTCCATAGTTAATCGAAATATTTTGAATAAAATTTTCAACAAAGGGAATTGAAGATTTCCAACCCCCAAGATATAAAATTGTTACAAATAACGAAGAAATCAACAAATTCAAGTAAGAACCAACATAGAATAAAGCGAATTTTATCCCCGAATATTCAGTTTGGTAACCTGCCACTAACTCTTCTTCGGCCTCTGGTAGGTCGAATGGCAACCTTTCACACTCTGCTAATGACGAAATCAAAAAAACTATGAATCCAATTGGCTGGCGCCAAACGTTCCAACTTAAAAAACCATATTTGGATTGTATTTCTACGATATCAACGGTACTCAAACTGCCTGATAAGTCTAGTCGGCGGTTTTGCCCGCCTCTATTTCAAAACCGTACATGAACTTGGGGTTTCATACGGCTCCCCATTGAAACAAAAAGTTATTCGGTTAGAATGTAATATTTTGCATTGTTTTTTCAATGAGATTCTGTTTACTAAAAGTTTGCTTCTGAATCTATCTTAACCTTATTAAGTTTCGAAAGTATATGAATTGAAAATTGGTTTTTCAATCAAAAAAAGAAAATTTCTGTATTTTGATCCAATCTCCTTTTTTTGTGCAGAAAAAAAACATAACCATTTTTTTACCCAGTTAATTCAATGAAATTTGACTTATTAATAAGGATTACTTCGTTCCAAATCGTTATTCCAGAAGTAAATAAGATTATACTCGAGAGTGGAATCATTTATAATTATTACCCAGCCATCCCTACCCGGGCTGAGTTTTTTCTTTTAGGTGAAGAAGAAAAAAGTAGAACGAAAGATATCTATATCTATTGTATTTGATTGTTGATTTTTTTTGACTACTATTTATCTTTGTTCACAAGTTTGATTTCATACAACTCTCTTGCGTATATTAGTGTTTCTCCCTATTTACTTTTTTTTTCTAGGTATGAAAGAATTAGAAACTGACTACTAAATTTTCTCCGTTTCAAGCCTAGATAAGGATAATCACTGACTTGGGATTAGGTAGCACAGATCTGATATAAATTAAATATAGTCAGATAAGTTTCTAATACAGAGGGGTTCTTTTTTGTAACTGCGATAAAACGCTGTTTAAATGCACCCGGATAACTATTTGGTTTATTAATCAACGAGATTTTTTAAGGTGAAGAAAAGGAAATTAATAAAAAGCTTTTCCTTACTTACTCGTTTTTATCGAATCACACGTAGGGATATCGACAATACACACAAAGCTAGAGGTATTTCATAACTAATAGATTGAGCTGCAGCCCTTAGTCCCCCCAAGAAAGAATATTTATTATTTGAACCGTATCCTGACATAAGAAGACCTAATGGAACGACACTTGAAATAGCGATCCAGAAAAAAACACCAATATTTAAATTTGCTAATATAATATTTTGTCCAAAAGGTATTACCAAATAAGTGAGAAAAACCGGTATGACCACAATAGCTGGACCGATGGTAAATAACCAAACGTTACTTCCAGCTGGAATGATATCTTCTTTTAAAAGGAGTTTGATTCCATCGGCCAGAGATTGAATAATTCCCAACGGACCTGCATATTCTGGCCCGATACGTTGCTGTACTCCCGCCGATATTTTTCATTCGAGCCATACAATGACTAAAACTCCTGTTGTAACTACCAAAACCAGAGTGAGGGTATAAGCCAAAATCCAAATTGATTCAGAAAAAGTTGTTATAATTTTCAACTCATTGAAAAATTGAGCTAATTCTTTCTCAGAAATTTTGATAATATTTGTCATTTTAACGATCAACCTCTCCCATAATAATGTCTATGCTACCTAATATTGTCATAATATCTGCAAGCTTCATTCCTTTAAGAAGTTGAGGAAGAATCTGCAAATTTGCAAAGCCAGGTGGTCGAATTTTAAATCTCCAAGGAAAAACACTATCATCTCCAATTAAGAAAACTCCTAATTCTCCCTTGGGAGCTTCCACTCTCACGTAATGTTCCTGTCGAGGTAGTTTAACGGTGGGGGAAGATTTCTTTCCAACAAACTGGTAGTTGAAACTGTTCCAATTCATCCTTCCTTTTTCTTGCGCAATACGGCGACCTTCCAGGTTTTCATACGGACCGCCTGGCAGAAGCTTTAACGCCTGTTGAATAATATTTATTGATTCCTTCATTTCGTCAATTCGTACTAAATAACGAGCCAAAGAATCTCCTTCTGTTTGCCATTTAATTTGCCAATCTATTTTATCATAACATTCATAATGATCGATTTTACGAAGATCCCATTGAACCCCTGAAGCACGTAAGCAGGGTCCAGATAATCCCCAATTGATGGCTTCTTGTCTGCTTATAAAACCTACCCCTTTCACTCGTTTTAAAAAAATAGGATTCCTTGTAATCAATCGTTCATACTCATAAATTTTTGGAAGACAATATTGGCAAAAATCCAAACATTTATCTACCCAACCATACGGTAAATCTGCTGCGACACCCCCAATTCGAAAATAGTTATGCATCATGCGCATACCAGTAGCAGCCTCAAATAAATCGTAAATCATTTCCCGTTCTCGAAATATATAAAAAAAGGGAGTTTGTGCGCCAATATCAGCTAGAAAGGGTCCGAGCCACAACAAATGAGAAGCTACTCGACTCAATTCAAGCATAATTATGCGTATATAACTAGCCCGTTCAGGTATCTGAATATTAGCTAATTTTTCTGGCGCATTAACTGTCACTGCCTCAGTAAACATAGTAGCTAAATAATCCCACCTCGTCACATAAGGAAGATATTGCACAATTGTTCGGTTCTCAGCAATTTTCTCCATTCCTCGATGTAAATAGCCCAAGATTGGTTTGCAATCAATAACATTTTCACCCTGTGGAACGACAACCAGACGTAGAACACCGTGCATTGACGGATGATGAGGACCCATACTTACGACAATTGGATCCGTATGTTTAAACCGACTATTCGTAAATTGCTTCCTTTTCAATAAATGTCATCAAACAAATTCATTCACTTTGGTTAAATAAGATAAGAGTAGGACAATTATTTTCTATTTGAGATAGAAAGAATCTAGCATAGCTTCTTTTTCTCCTGGAATAAAAGAAAAATGATCTTAGGTTATATTATTAGCGTCCTTTTAGTCCTCGAATACCTAATTTCATTAAAACTTTTAAATATAAGCCCGTATTCTTACCTGATAAATAAGTTAAAAGACGCTTACGTTTACCCAGTAGTTTCCACAAACCAATTTGGGATGAGTAGTCTTTGGGGTGTGATTCCAGATGATAAGTAAGTCTTGATACTCGATAAGTTGAATAATAAATTTGAAAAGCTGTGAATCCCGTATTTTGATTATCGTTCAAAAACCGCACGTCAGTAGATCCTTGTATATTCATAGTAATAATAAGCACAATGTTGTTTGTTTTGTATACTTTTCAAATCAATTATAGAGGATTTTACCAGTAGTTGCATAAAAAATTAACTATTAATTAATATTAGGCACAAAATTTTGAATTTTTGGAATATAATATGTGGAATTTACACACATTATACCCCAAAAAATTGACTTGAGAGAGCACGCTTAATTGAACTGGCTATTAGTCACAATAGTTAATAAAGTTGGTGAACTTTAGATTATATTTACTAATTATTTCTGAATCCTTGAAATAATATATGTATGAATTTTTTTTTTATTTTAGGTATTTTATTCACTTTATACTATATTATAGGATACATCCGAATTTTTAGCGCTGCAAATCTACTTTCAGTTGTAGCGCCAAAGCAAAATCTTCCGGTACAGGCTAATTCTTCTAATCGGTGACTGGGCCATAAGAAGCGTTTGATTCTTTGACTTTCAATGCTACTATCTTGTAAAAGACACCAAGGCTTTGGCTTTACCTCATTTTTGATTTCTTCTACATCATTTTTGGTTTTTTCAATTTCATTGATAATGTGAGATAAATAACCCTCTCCTCTCTGAGCTAGTTGTTTTGAAATTACTAAACAGTTAAGAAAGCGAAATTCCCGCTGACGACGTGTAAGGAGAAGATCCTCAATATTATAATTACACACCTGCTTACAATTCTGTTCATTGACTATGTGGAACAATCTAAAGATATAAGTATCATTATATATATTTTTATACAAGCGTTTCTTATCTCTCTTTTTCGCTATAGACTTGACATTTAGCAGAGGATTAACAATTTTGTACAATAAGCTTTGGTCATCAAGTAAGTTTCCGAAACGATGAAAATAAAAGAAACCGAGAAATCGGAACCATCTATTTTTATTTTTATTTCGAAGTTGGAAACCTAATAAATCTGGATCTAATTCGCTATTTTCACAAAGTGCCATCAATTCTTGCTCGGTTTTTAGCAATCTTGTAATATCGCTTAATTTTCTAAAACTTTCCATTTGCATTTCAAGCTTCCATTTCCGGTTAAACAAATAATCTGACTCCTCTCGATCTTCTATACCTCGGTCAAATAAATACTTGAATAACTCTCTTGTTTTGTCAGATTCACTTCCGTATCTAAATATGTAATATGGAGGTTTATCTTCCAACAATCTTTTTGTCTTCCTCGTTTTATTTTTACTTGTGAAAAGACCTTTCATTTTTAACATTTTTGGATCTAGCCACAACATTAAGTCAAATTTTAGATTATATTTTCTTGTAGAGGAATTTGGAAAAGAAAAAAGATTTTTACTAATATTTTTTCTTTTATTACTAATTTTTTCGAAGCGATCTTTAAAGTAACTTTTTTGTCTAATAACATCTTGTCTGACAGAAAAATTTTGTATATCTCCACTTCGAACAAAATCAGTTAAATTTTGTAATAAAATTCTCTGTTTAGTAATTTTATTGAAATTATTTATTCGATCTCTAAGAAATAACTTTTGTGTGTAAATGGAATAACTATGGAACTTGCCTGGATAAACACGATATCGCGGATTATTCTGAGTAGTTATTTTTTTGAGATTAGTAAAGTCTTCTAAATTTTCTTTCCATCTGCTAGGTGCTATCTCACGCCATATTATTGATGATAAATTGTACTTAGGAAAACAATCTAGCCAATTACTCCAAATTTCGTCATTCACGTTATAAAACTTATTCCAGAATCCCCATTCTTCTATATACTTCGCAGTATTTTCACTTAAGATTTCGTTGGGCATTTCTTGGTTATCAATTTTTGTATCAGAATGAATTGGAAAACGATTTATACCATTTTCTTTTTTATTCTGAATTTCCGTTAGTGTTAAGTTTAAACGAACTGATGAAGATTTGCTTGATAAAACATGAAACTTTGAGGAGTGATTAAAATCACTAGACCAAGTATTATTATCTTGATTAATATCTCCTTGTGATCTAATGTTCTCTCTATTGTTACTATTATTACTGTTTTTGATATTATTATTAATTAGTAAATCCAAATTTAAATTATTTTTCAAGCTAATATTCCATATATCAACATATAGCTGACCTTGAGATAACAATTGAACTCCGTTTTTGGGTACTACATTATTTTCATGATTAATTTCCTCTCGTAGCCTTCTCAATTGTTTATGTAGTGTAACAAAATCATAAAATAAATAAATAGAGCTCCGGCCAATTTTGAAAAGGAGATTTTTTAATACCACAAGAAATTCGTCAGCTGATGCAGCAAGGAATAAGCGTGGACTAAAAATAAATTCTTTTAAATTTTCAAAAGAATTGCTGAAATCCGTATTATTTAATGCAGTGTCAATGGCTACTTGATTGATCGAAGTTTTTCTGAGATTATCTGTTTTAACTTCTTGTTTCATTTCTTGTTTTACCGAATTAACAAAATCAACCTTGGGACTCTCAACCATTTTCTTATTTTCAAAATTTTGATTAAAAGCTGGCTTACTATAAAAACTAGTTGAATATATTTCTCCACCAATAACTATAGAATTATTATTTTTTACCGATGTTTCCTTGAAATACGTGGAAGATAATTTTTTTGTTCTTTGATTTGAATTTTTTCTATTTAGTTTAATTTTTGATAAAAAGTTCAGCTTTTGAAACACAATTAAACTAAATTTCACTACTTTTTCCAAATGTAATCTAGAGTTGATGAATTGATACGTTTGCCTTACTTGACGAGGTAGACGCCTCTTCTGGTAAGTCCTAATTAACTTTTTTTGCACAGGTTTCCAAAAAGAAGTTTCTTTTAGAATAGGTCCAAAAGGTTTATCTGTCTGGTATCCTAAAACAGTTAAATAAATAAATTTTGGTTTCTTTCGTTTCAATTTTCTTTTGTTTATTAATGTTTGGCTCTCGCTAGATTTAACTTTCATGGAAGTTTGGTCAAGAGACAATTTCTTTTTATTTTCATCTGTATACCAAGGTTTTAATCGAAATGGAGACACAACTTTGATTTGTATACCCTCTCTTAACCAACGGGGAGGTAAGTCATATCTCGAATATTCTTCACCATCAAATGTACAATTGATGTGAATTTCTTTTCTCCAGTATGTCCAATCTTTACTCCATTCAGATTCTTGACGAAGTAAAAAACGTATAATAGTTTTGAAAAGTATAAATGTTGGCAATTTTATATATTTACGGAATTTAGATTGGAAAACCAACAAATATCCTCTTCCATTATGAATTGGACCTATATCTGTTCTAGTAGCTAAAGCTGAACGGGTGCGTGTAGATTCTTCATTAATTAATCTTTCTTTCAAAGCTGGAGAATTTTCTAGTAGCTGCTGATAAAGTTCGAAATTTTTTGTTTTTATCAATTCAACAACAGGTACTGAGGGTTTGAAAGTTACCGAGCTATTACTAGATAGGTAAAATAAGGGTATTTCCCGCACTCTTAGAAAAAAAGACGAATGTATTTTTCCTTGAAGTGCATTCCAAAGCAAAGTCTTTCGTCTTCTAGCCCGCAATGAACCCTTGAATAATTTTCGTCGAAAATCCGATACTCTTGCGTACCGTTTTACCCATTTGTATCGATTGCGTCTTATACTAGTAAAGCCTATATTACGCAATTTTCTATACCTAAAAGCAGTCTCTGCTCCTGTGAAGTCAAAAACATTTTCAGAATATATACTAAGATTTCGAGCTAACCTCATACTTGAATTTTCAATTAGACGGAATTGACGTGCCGTATTTGAAAATGTCTTATAATTACTTATAAAAAATGCCTTCAACGTGGAAATGGTATTTAAGTAATAAGAATTCTCTCGCTCTAAATAGGTAAAAAATAATGCTTGAGACAGAGGATTTAGCTCTATCATTTCTTCCCAAATCACAGATGAATCTTTTTGGGTCTTTTCAAGAATCTTTCTTAACTTGAAGTCATACAACGTTCCTTTCTCATACATGAATTGGAACATGCGTTTATATCTGATTGATAAAGGGTCCCATGGAAAAACAGACCTATATTGTTTTTTTCTTCTTCGATTATTTTTCGATATCCAATCTTTTAAATATTCTTTATTCTTAATCCTTCGGATTAATTTTCTTTCTTTTATGGGGCCGTGCCGCTTCATGTTCAATTCAGCTAGTGTTAAATATGTATGTGGAATTGGAATCCGCATACGAAAATTATTAACAAAAGGATCGTAAACTTGTGGTATTCTGCTTCTTTTCCGACTTTTTAATCTGGTTCTTTTTTCCATTGCTTTTGAGAAAGAGTAATCATTATCTAGTAAAACAACTCGATCTGTTAATTCCTTCTCAACGCGTTTAGTTCTTACCAATTTTTCTAAAACCCAAGTTTGAGATAAAAGATGGAGACGAGTTCCTAGTCGTGAATGAGCTCTTGTTGGTAGAGATCCACATATTTGTTTTTCAAATATAGCTAAACTTGGCAACGATGCAAAAGATAATCTTTCCTTCCCATCAATTAAACATTTTTGAAAAAAGTAGGTTGATACTCTCCTTTTCACGAAGCTCTTCCCTCTGTACAATCGGGAATTTCTAACAAATCGATGGCCCCGATTATGTCTTGTGGGGTCAAAAAAAGAAAAAGGCCAAGGTTGAAAAGCCCACCAAAAAAGACTCTTATATCCGGTGAGTTTCCAAAAATGCAGGTCTTTTGCGTAGAATTGATTCACATACTTCTCGGTAAAAAAGGGAGCCGGGGCTCTCCCCAAGTATGCCACGGCAATTGATACAAAAACAATACTAAAAGTTGTGTATATTGAACGTTTCACTAATAGATAGAGCATTGGTGAATCTCTTTCTACGCGAGTTAATAATAGTTTCGAAAAATAACTAAATGCTGCTTGTCCAAACAGCCAACCGGCAAAAGTAAAAATCAAGAAAAGTGAATTAGTACTATATCTGAAAAAAAATAGATAGGGCAGCCTTGTCAATACGGGATTTGGTAACACAATTGGATTGAAAATCTGAAAAAGAAAACTGAGCACAAATAATCTTAATAGTCGAGAATCCCGGAAGGATGTCACTGGTCGTAAAAGCTGATAGTCTGGGGGATCCTTGATGAAAAAACAAAAGACAAGGGTATAGGGGATTACCATTACAGTTAGTATGTGTGGTTTTGACAATACTAAGTAAATTGGCGAGCAATAAATTGATAAAAAAGTTATTAACTGTGCCAACATGGATCCACTTAGAGAAGCAAGACCGCTCAGGTTTCCTCCTATGAGGAAAGATCTTATACATAAAAGTTGTGGAACTCCTACAGGTAATGTAGCGAGTAATCCATAATATAGACCAAAAAGTATATATATATAAGGATTCATTAGTTTTATTTATCCAAATAAAAAATGTTATTTATAGGTATATATATTTTTTGAAATAAAAAATATATATTGTATTGTTGTTGTAATTATTTCCTATGTGTTTACTTAGATACACATATATATATATAGTATAAATCTAAGAATTTTCAGATTCATTTTTATTTCTACTGATATACATACATATTTGTGACCTCTCAATTAAAAACAATCTTTCATTTTTTTTCTGCTCTAGTTAGTTTCTTTTTGCTATACAAATCAATTAGATTATACACTGAAATTTCATACTATTCAAGTGGATTCTCTCAAGAAGTCAATGAAAAACTGAAAACAATTAATAAAAAATTAATAAGAAAGAATAAATTATTTTTCTTAATCATACAAGCCAGAAAAAGAAACAAGTTGTGAAACTTTTTGATTAAGAATGAATTAGACACTTTCATTTAGATATCTTTTCATAATGATTCACCAGTAATTGTTACTTCATCTTAGAAAATAAAAAAAAAAAATTTCTAGATTGAGTTCATCTTATTTGTCTGTTTAGATAAGCTTTGAAAATCCGACATAATACCGCTTCTACATCGTAACGGACGAGTAACTAATTCGAGAATATCTTGCACATTACTGAACCCATGAATTTGTGCAAAGGTAAATTCCACTGACCACTTAGTATTAATATTTCTAGCTTCCAAGGGGTTAGCATGGGCCATTCCAGTAATAGCTAAATGAGGTTTCAGTTCATGCATACGCTGTACTTGGCTATAATTGTCAGGTTTTTCAACAATTCGCGGTAAAGGTGTATTCATTTTTTTACAAGTTTGTTGTAAAAACAATAGTTCAGCTGCTTGATATCGTTTATCCATATACGGAATACCTATTTCATAAACAACCATTCCGCATCTAATTAAAAATCTGGCTAGAGAAATTTCTAACAAATTATCTCCCATAAAAAAAACAGATTTACCTTTTATTATTCGGGTATAATCCTGAACAGCTTTCCAAATTTGATTTTCTCTTTCGTTCAAACCAACTGGTGTTTTATTAAAGACAGAACAAATCTTTTCTATCCAGGCACGTGTGCCATCTGGACCAATTGGAAAGGGGGATCCAATTAGCTGGCATTTTCGTCGACGCATTAAAGTTGTTGCTGTGCGGCTTAAAAATGGGTTTACCCCACAAACGTAAATTCCTTCTCCTAAACTAGGAAGTTCATTATATCTTTGGGAAGGTAACCAACCTAAAACAAGAATGGATTGACGTTTTAATTCCAAATTCAATTGCGAAGCTACACTTGAGGGTAAAGAGCCAAAAAGAACTAACTTGGATTTTGGTAATTCAATTCTTTCAGAAATGAAATTGTTGTTTGAACTATTATTGATTTTAATTTGACTAGAATTATCAATTTTGTTTGTGGGCTCTTGCCTTAGCTCAGAATTTTTATATTCTGGACATCGGTGTGCCATGGCGGCTAAAACTGTATCTTCACCCTGCGTAAAGGCATAATCCAATCCATTAGCTCTTGCAACTATGATTGGTATTCCTATTTGTTTTTCTAATTTTGGAGCTATACCTTCTAAGTCCATCTTTATTATTTCCGTCGTACAGGTTCCAATCCAAATAATGACGCTTGGATTTCTATCGTTTTTTATTTGTAAGCAAATTTTTTTTAATTCTTCATGATCGTTTAATTGAGCTGAAATGTCTCCCTCTTCTAATTCTGCCATAGCGTACCGAGGTTCTGCAAAAATCATGACTCCAAGAGCATTTTGTAAAAAATAACCACAAGTTTTTGTGCCTATTACTAGAAAAAAACTATCTTCAATTTTTTGATATAACCAGGCTACACAACTAATTGGACAAAATGTGTGATAATTACCAGTTTCACACTCAAAAGCAGGAATCTCAAAATTTTTCATGAAACTTTTTCCTTAGACTAGAAAAATATAGCGCTATGTAAACGTAGTATGTTAATGTTTTCACTATTAGATTAGATAACTGTAAAACCAAGCGAAGGAACATTTTGTTCTTCAAGCATAACTTTTTCTGGATTTTCCAAATTTACATTTAAATAAAAATCAGATGGTAAACTAAACAATTCTCTATCGGGAATTTCCCTTGGTATGACTCCTTCTGGTTCAGAAAGAATTTAATCTGCTATATTTAAATAAAAATCACAAACATAATTTAAATTTTCTTGGTATTCAGCCATTTCAAACAAAGTTTTTCCTTTTACCCTAGAAATTCGGATATCTTCAACCAAAGGTAACACTTCAAGTACAGGCATAGGACAAGATTCTACATATTTATCAATAAGATCTCTTTCAGAAGTTCGATTGCCAACTAAGCCGGCCAATCGCAAGGGGTGAGTATTAGATTTTTCTCGAACCGAAGCGGAAATACGGTTGGCCGCAAAAAGAGCGTCAAAACCGTTATCAGTTATAATTATGCAATAATCTGCATAATTTAAAGGAGCGGCAAAGCCACCGCAAACAACGTCTCCCAGAACATCAAATAAAATAATATCGTATTCGTAAAAAGCATTTAACTCTTTTAATAATTTTACTGTTTCTCCCACGACATATCCCCCACATCCAGCTCCTGCAGGTGGACCTCCAGCTTCTACACAATCGACTCCGCCGTAACCCTTATAAATAACATCTTCTGGCCAAACGTCTTCATAATGATAATCCTTTACTTGTAATGTATCAATAATTGTAGGTATTAAAAATCCGGTTAGCGTGAAAGTACTATCATGTTTTGGGTCACATCCAATTTGTAATACCTTTTTACCTCGTCTAGCTAAAGCTATGGATATATTGCAACTTGTCGTTGATTTTCCAATTCCGCCTTTTCCGTAAACTGCTATTTTCGTTTCACGAAGCTCCAATTCGCATTCATCTCTCCCGGCTATTCTTCATTTTCCCCAATTTTTTTCTATTTCCCTTTTGGTTTTTTTCTTTTCCCTGTTTTTTTTCTTCCTCAAATATTTTCCTTCCATGATCCATAAGGCGGAAAGACCCTGTAACTATTCTACTACGGCTCCAGGAAGGGGGGGAATAGAAATCACTAATTGGTGTCAATACGAATTAGGGAAGGGGTTTGGTTTGTGGGGTTGATCTCGACCTTGTCTTGTCCGATTAACCCCCCCCCATGTTGACTCTTGATTTGGGAGACCCTACATTCAAATGGGATTGCTATTGCCGACCCTTCTCCCTATAATGAAAATTAGGGCGTATACAAAATTGACAAAATGCAGAGAAAGCAACTCATTCCAGATTGAATTTGGAAGTGGCTTCCAGAAAAAAGGTCCTCAAGGGTGTATGAAACTGAATTTCCTACCATTTTCCCAGGTAGCTCAGTGGTAGAGCGGTCGGCTGTTAACCGATTGGTCGTAGGTTCGAATCCTATCCGGGGAGATTTGTATATACGTACGTCAAGAAATTCTAGTAATAGGAGAAGAGTTGTATTTCAGACATATGCTAAAGAAAGTCTTGTTGGATCATGACCCATCAATTGTTGAATGCTTTTTATCATCGTGTTTCTTTCAAACCTCAACACCAACAAATGAAGACAGGAATACTGGCGCGTTCCTTACCCCCCCCCTCCCCGGTCCCCCATGCATGCATGGAGGCGCCGTTTTGATTTAATAGTTTTCACTTCAATTTGATCTGGTGTATCAAATAACAAATAACTGCAATGATCAAATTAATAAGTCAACTAGGGGTTCAATCCATAATTTTTTCAAGAATACATATGAATGGCCTTTATGAACAAGTAAGGAAAAAAGAAAGGGTGCATTACCTAAAATTAGTTTCTGTTTAGCTGGAATCCGCGTAGAATACTGATCGCGAGGAAGAATTACAATAATAGGACCCAGGAGAAGCATTCTTAGGTGGACCCCGTTCCAACAACTCAGACAAATTCCGGTGCCTCCTCTGCAGCCAGGTTAAATAACGTTTCAGAGATACCGAATCCCATTCTAATCGGTCAAAAATAAAATATAATAATGATAAAAAAAAACTGGCCTTGTTTGCATAATTCCTACGAAATAACCGCTATTAGTTATTAATTTTCAGTAAGGAGACTCCTATTATCATTATCATATAGTAACTGGTCTCCAATTTATTACTTTTTGAAAAGTTAGAATTGTATTTTTTTTTTATCAGTAAAAGGAAAAATAGAGATCTTCCTCTTACTGATTTGGTTTCCACTTATATGGTTAGAGATCTAGATGGAGTGGGAAATCTTTCATCTAGAAAACAACAGTTGTTTTACGACATTGAGCTTTTTCATGAAGTAACTGATTCATTGATCCAGTGATGTTTCACCAAACCGGAACGGATTGGATAAATATTCATAAGTTTCAAGTAACATATTATAGATAAGAAAATCCTGAAATGGGGAACGGTTCCGTCTCATCCATCTGTTTCTATGAACCAGAAGCCTAAACCGAAGAAATCGTTCCGGGAAATCCTCCGCTACCGTGTAACAGTCCAAATGAACGGGAATAAATATCTGTGGATACTGCAGATATATATCTATGAAAGAAGTTTCTTTTACGTATTCGGAATCTTGCTCCTCCTCATCCAAAGAAAGATTAGGCCAACGATTAATAGATGAATCGGGTTTCAATTTCGGATTATCTTCACGATAGAGAAAGAAATTTTTAATTTTCTTATTTGACGTCTTTTGAAGGCGCTGCCTTCTCATACCGTAAATGTTGTAAAGCCTCCGCGCCAGTTCTTTTGTTGAAAACAAGTTGCGTCGCGAAGAAGGAATGTTAGGGTCTGGCTGGAACAGAAGCATGGGGTCCCAGATGAAGCGCCTCCCGAAGAGTCGAGTCGTTTCATTAATTCGATCACAATGTGTTTCATACTCATTAATAGATGAGTCGCCAGAGATTCCCAACTCTAAAAATTGCTCACGTAACAACATATTATCCAATTGGTTTTCCAATCTTTTAATAAAGCTATCTGTTTCATTAGTGGCAGATTTTTCAAAATTGAAAAGATACCCGCTTTTATTGCGCCCTTTACTTTTTTCCCCCTTAATATTATTGAATTCAAAATTTTGTTGGGGTATATAATTCTGATTCTGATAAAGGAGAATTAATTTATACAAATGGTTGGGTTCGGATAATACCCCCATCAATTCATAAGTTCTGCTTCGTAAGAAACGGAGACGCCAAGTCTTATGGGACCAAGTGATCTCACGCGATATCTCTGTTGTTGAGGCTATTAATTCGGGTGACTGTTGCATCTCGAAGTCGGCCAGACTACTACTAAGTCTGTCTTCTTTTCTCAGAAATTTAGAAGAGCAACTTGTAGAGGTTACTCCTAAGCAATACTTGGGTTCTCCAATAGGGAAGGGAATAGAAAAACTATTATTGCGTTGACTCCCCTTTCTAAAAATTTCTGAACGTGAAAAATTATTTGAGAGGTTTTCTAGGACACCACAAGCTAGGTTTAAGTCATTCTCTACGAGTTTGTCGATGACAATGAAATTCTCTTTTTTTCTCATATCCATTTGTATTTGGAACGAATCGTGAGCTACTAATTCAGCTAGTATCCTTAGGAGGTGCGAAAACACAGTGAATTCATCAATTGTTGATTCGTTTCTGGAAGGTTCCACATACCAGTTAGACAAATAATAAAATCGCATTTTTAACGCGTCACGACCAATAAATGAAATATTTGTGAGATAAGTATCTATCAAACTATTCTTCGAAGTAGCTTCCGCTATCTCGTAGGAGGAGATTTTCCATTCCGAATCAGATTCCATTTCATGGCCCATATCACTAACAGCCGAGTGCTGTCTATGCAAAGCTAATTGAATCGCGTTGCTACAGACAAACTTTTTTCTTTTGAAAGTACCTATTAATAATGCTTCATTGGCCAAAAAGAATAAATCTCGTTTGCTATAACCCGTAGTTCCAGACACATTACTCTCAATAAGAGACGGATTAGTTTCTAATTTGAAACCTTTGATCCGTAATAGAATTGATAATTCTTTCTGACGTTGACGCCCGTTGAACTTTCTAAAATTTATTAATTAGTTTAACCGATTCGGAGCTACTGAAGCTGGATCTATCCTCGCAGGTACGTGAGTCGTGGCAATAACAACATTCTTGCGAATGTTGAAGTTGCTGAGCTTGTGACTAATACGATTCAATATTTGACAAAGTAAAAATTTGGGATCAGCTTCTAGCTTATTATACGAACGATTAATATTCAATTCATGAATATCTTGAATCCATAATGTACAAGGAGACATTTCTCTTGCTATTTCAAAGACCATATTTAATCGGTATGCGCTCTCTTTCGAGATGAAATTTCCACGTACATTGCCCAAAAAGGATCGGTTATATATGAACCTCTTTAATGATAGTTTCACCACTGGAAAATAGGAGTTGAATGCTACATTTCTAATAATAGAAGATCGGCCAGTTTCTATAGGTCCTACTAGCAAAATTCCTTTAGATGGTAATAATCTCGATTGGAGTGAAATGGGTATGTCGCTATATGGCATGTTTAGTAGACTGTCGTTTCGTCTTGGTGCTGCTGCTGAAAATAAAATATTTCTCCCGAAAGCCGAAAAAGCCCATTTCTCCGCAGGATCCAACTTACGGATTTTGTGACCCAATAAATTATTTTGCCAGAATTTCAGTAAATATTCCAAAATATTGCATCTTTCTTGTGGGTAAGGTTGATAAACAATCTTGTTGCTCAATAAATCATAATTGGATTTTGATTTCGATCCATACTTGTAGAAAATTTTAGTTGTTACTAAACATTGAGTCAGTAGTTCTTTATTACTATCTATAATATCAGAGCTTTCTCTACAAAATAGCCATGAATCAAGTTCATTCTTCACAATAAGGAAAAAAAATATATTATTTATATAAGTTAAGAATCGCCTCAAGGAATGGATTAATAGATCTCTTGTTAACATTTATCTTGTCGGAGGGGAATACATTACCTTTTTCAAATAGAATCCGCGCATTGGGTCTGTTAAATATTCAATAATATCGAAACGTTTCCATAAATGAAAGGAATTGAAACCCGAAACGGCAGACAAAGGATGTTTCAATAACGTGAAAACAAACAATATTGAGAGGATGCAGCAATATAAGATAGAAGACCTATTGGAAAATTGAGATACTGACCATTCTTCTGGATATGACATCTCCGCCTCATCAGAAATTTTTTCGGGAATGAGAAGACCTATCTTGGAGAATAGGTTATTAATAGAATTGTTTTCAAATTCAAATTTCAATCCTAGCCTTTGCAGGCGTCGGAATAAATAGCTTTTTGCCCCATCTAATAAATCCTCAGCAATTTTTTTAGAGATTCTAGGAAGCTCGTGATTTGAGTCGTAACTTAGTTTAAGTATTATTTCTGGATATGTTTCTCTAATCAGGTCGTAGAAGTATCTCCACCAGGTGGGGGTAAAAAACAGAGGTATATAATCTCTCAACAAGCTCCATTTTTCATCCATATTGTCTTTCCAAAAGATCCAAGAGATTTTATATCTGTCCAACTCCGTTGATAATTCATTCAAATTGGTAAATTGGGACGAGCGAGTAGCTTCTTCTTGGGCAGATTCATCTGCAAACCCCGCATCTCCGCGGGGAACCTCTTTTACGATTGATCCTGATAGAAATCTCGATGTTACATTATTGCATAATGAGAATCTTAGCGACCAATAGGGTGTATCCAATTTTTCCGGTTCCCATAAATATCTAATAGACAAATTGTCTTGATAGACTCGATTCCCGGTGAAACCGTTTTTTGAGCCTAATCCCTTTTGAAAAAACTTCTCTGAATTGACTCGATCCAATACCACCAGATTCCAACGAGATTGAGGTTGCTGATGATCTAAGTCGGAATTAATCGGCGCCTCTTTCAGAGAAACTCCATCGTTATTGCACGAGAACAGAAACGAGTCTATGGCTTCACGAGGGGATGAGTTCAACCTTGTCAATAACCCATTCAGATCCAAAATAGAAATTGGAAGTCCATCTAAATGAGTTACTGTTGTTGCCGATTCATGCAGATTAGACAAACGAAATTGAATTGATGTCAGTAAGTGACCAGCTACCCTCTCTACTTGTTCCGAAGAATTGAATGATAACAAATCTGACAATTGGGGATGAATAAATGAGATGATCTCAGATGAGATAGCTTTCTCTTTCTCGCCGGAGACCCCAAGAAGAAAGTTTTCTAACACGTTGAAATAACTACTGTTGCATTTCCCGATGAAAAAACCCCTTTCTATTCTCGGAATGAAGTTGTTTACAGCACGGCTCTGTATAGGTGAGTGGTTTATTTTATCCATTTGATAAAAAATGTTTTTTGAAATACCCGCACCAATATTTCTGATTGAAACTCCCTCCCAATTTAAATCATGTAGAAACAGATTTCTCCAAATATATCCTCCCGTAATGGAAAGAGCCTCGCTCGAAAATCCTGTTCGGATAGCTTCGATGTGGGGCAATTCAAGAAAAGTGGGATTCAACGCAGGTTTGAGTGCAGTTGAAGAGCCTATCAATTCTTCATTTCTTAACAATCTAGGCTTGAGAAATAAACTTCTTTTTCTTTCAAGAATTTCTTTAAGAAAGAGTACGTCCTCCTGAAACTCATACACAAAGTCTGATGGTAATGAAAAATTAGGCTTATTTATTAAATTCAATTTGTTCAACTTCTCATCTAGTTCGTTCAATTTTTCTATGCAGTAATCAATGGTATCTATCAGAGCTTTCTGGCGAGTAATCTCAGCAACAATCATTTTAGAAAAAAATACCACATTGAGAAATCGGTGAAAACATTTATTGGTATGTTTCTTGGTTGCATCAGTGTTATTTAATAACTTGTTTTTCATTATTGACATACGGCAAATTACTTCCAAATCGTCCTTCATTGCTTTTTCCAAGAATTTTCCGACCGGCAAAAGATACAAATTTTCTGTTGTAGTAATCCATTTACGCACATTTAATTGAACATTTAGAAACTCATCAATTCGAGAGGTAATATATTCGTTCCATAGACGTTCCACATCATCCTTCCACTTGAATACTATGTATTCAGTTGCAATTCTTGTTACACTGGTATATTCTCCGCGCCCCGTCCAATCATCCAACCAATAGTTGATTCGAAAGAAATATTCAGTGGATAACGCGCAGAAATAGTCGTGGAAAAGAAATATGTATGTTGAGTAAAGAAATATGATTTTCTTTTGCCCATACAATCTAACTAGCAAATATATTGAATCTACTAGGCTCCACCTTCCTTTTAATTTGTTTAAATTTTTACTTCCATTAGTAGTTTCTTTAGGGATACTGAAAGATGCTTTAAAATAGTTTGGAAGAATCTCATTAAAGTCAAAGTATCCACTACTTGATAACCCAAGTTTCTTGTCAGATATTTTAGTAAACGGCATGTTTTCCTGTAAAAATCCTTTCTCGGATTCGATGCTATTACTAATGTCAATACCGATTTCTCCATCAACAATAAGGCTCGATGTTTTAATGAAGTCAATAAGTCGATTTATTAATTGATTTCTAATTTGTAAATAGGCGTATAGACTGGGAAAGTCTTTTCTATCTTTTTCAAAATCTAATCCGGATATAAAGTTGCGAAACAACATCGTTTTTTTACAAGACATAAACGAAGACAAGTTGGAAAAGGCTTCTTGCTCAAATGAAAATGTCGATCCATCTCCTCGTTGATCTGCTGAATCTATAGATTCAAGTAGTACTTTTTCACAGGGGTGTAATCCTACGGGATTAAATAAATTGTTTCTCAACCGTATTGCTTGTACTCCAAGATCTTGTTTGTTACGAATTTCCCGAAGAGACAACAAATCCAAATTGTTTTGGTAGCAGTCACCTCCGTTCTTGGAAACTACTAATCGGTTATAGGATTTGAAAAACCTAAAGAAATCTTGCAGATACCTATCCCCACGAACCACTCGAATCTTTTCAGTTTCATCTTTGAAACTATCCCTGCCAAATACCCTCGTTCTGGACGCGTTCCATATATCCGACGAAATCAAGGAAGTCGTGATATCATGACAAATTTTGTTTTTGTTCTTTTTTGTAGAAACTGAAATATTTTTTTCTTTGTTTGAATCTAAGTGGTAGGAAGCCCGTACTTTTCTGTTCCTATTTTTTTTGAGAGATAAAGATCTTTTGAATTGAAGTAAACAGTCGTGAAAAAACCTACCATAATTTTCTACCTCTTTCTGTCGTATTTCCTCACCTCCATTAATGACTTTTGTTGATACAAAATTTTTATCAATTGAATTTTTGTCACTCCAGCAATGCATAAGAATCGGTATCGTTAGCAACATCAGCATATCCAGATTGATGTTACTCCCCCTCATTACTGAATGGCGAAGATTGCGTAAAAACAGTGAACTCAGAAATCACAAGTCAAATAATCTGATCAAAGGTTCGTCAGTAAAATCTGGACTAACTACAAGTTCTTTGAGATGTTGGTTTTTCAATGATTTGGAAAAGTCGTCCAATCCATTGACTTCTAAGAAGTTCCAAACTTCAGAGGAAGAGTCTGGACTTCTTACTTCTACACTTTCTTTTACTACCTTATTTCCAATCGTTTCTTTTTTCATATCATAGTACCTTACTTCTTAGTTATGAAACTTTTTCTCCATCTATTTCCATATTTATAATATTAAATAGATTATCTAGTTATTTTCTATCTATACTAGAATATTTATTCTATTCTATATAGATTATACCATAAATTTTGAAAATTTCAATATGGGATGGAAGAAATCTATCAAACAAGTCTAATCATTTCTATTTCTGTAAAGAAAATAGCCGCCTTCAAAAAAAACTGGAATGAATAAACTTGGGAATTCTCAAATGTTCTTTTTGAAGAAAACCGCATGCATCTACCCCACGCACCTTAACTTAACAAACAAATTTTCTCCGCTCTAAGTAGCCGGAGCAGTAGTATTGAATTACCTGGATGGGCGAACGACGGGGATTGAACCCGCGCGTGATGGATTCACAATCCATTGCCTTGATCCACTTGGCTACGTCCGCCCCCTCTGTGAATGTAATGTTAAGGGGCCTGGGCTCCCCGAATGGAATGTGAACGAGATCCATCCGTTAAGCTAGATAGATTGTTGTTCAATTGATACACATCTATACGAACTGTATGATTTAACTGTATAGCAATATAACAGAAAATAGGTGAGAATGTACTTCCAACTTCTTCTATCCAAAAGATTGAATGAAGTTACAAGCATTCAGTCAGTGAGTCAAAATAGGAACTTATTTCATTTCAGAAGGATATTCCATCTATTTTTTGTTCTTTTTCATTCACAGTCGCAAACTGATAACCGTGAGATTGTTACAGGCTGTTCTTTTCCTTTTTTTTTGTTCTCTCGTACGAACCTTTACTTTTTCTTTTCTTGGACACCAAACCCTATCTTCCGAAGTTGAAGGGTTTGGCATCCATGTACTGCCTAACCAAACGGAGATTATCCGTTTACAGAAGGGGCTTCAACAGAAGCTAAGTCTAGAGGGAAGTTATGAGCGTTACGTTCATGCATAACTTCCATACCTAGGTTAGCGCGGTTGATGATGTCAGCCCAGGTGTTTATAACACGACCTTGGCTGTCAACCACGGATTGGTTGAAGTTAAAACCATTCAAGTTGAATGCCATAGTGCTGATACCTAAGGCGGTGAACCAGATACCTACTACGGGCCAAGCAGCTAAAAAGAAGTGTAGAGAACGAGAATTGTTGAAGCTAGCATATTGGAAGATCAAACGACCAAAATAGCCGTGAGCAGCTACAATGTTGTAAGTTTCTTCTTCTTGACCAAACTTATAACCTGCATTAGCAGACTCATTCTCAGTAGTTTCTCTAATCAAACTAGAAGTTACCAAAGAACCATGCATAGCACTGAATAGAGAGCCGCCGAATACGCCAGCTACACCCAACATGTGGAAGGGATGCATAAGGATGTTGTGCTCAGCCTGGAAGACGATCATAAAATTGAAAGTACCAGAAATGCCCAGAGGCATACCGTCAGAAAAACTTCCTTGACCAATTGGGTAGATCAAGAAGACAGCGGTCGCAGCTGCAACTGGGGCTGAGTAAGCAACAGCAATCCAAGGACGCATACCTAAACGGAAGCTTAGTTCCCACTCACGACCCATGTAGCAAGCTACACCAAGTAGGAAGTGAAGAACGATCAATTCATAAGGACCACCATTGTAAAGCCATTCATCGACAGAAGCTGCTTCCCAGATTGGGTAGAAGTGTAACCCAATAGCTGCAGAAGTAGGGACGATAGCGCCTGAGATAATGTTGTTACCGTATAGCAAAGAACCAGAAACGGGCTCACGAATACCATCAATATCTACAGGAGGAGCTGCGACGAAAGCAATGATGAATACAGAGGTTGCGGTTAGTAGGGTAGGAATCATCAATACACCAAACCATCCGATGTAAAGACGGTTTTCGGTGCTGGTGATCCAGTCGCAAAAGCGACCCCATAGACTTGCGCTTTCGCGTCTTTCTAAAGTTGCGGTCATGGTAATTTTTGGTTTTCGAAAAGGAGTTAGTGATTCCCCAGGCTAATAAGCCTGTTAGTTCGTAGTGTATCATAAAAATCTATCTATGTCAACCAAAATTGATTAAGTCTTTAAAATCCTTAAATGAAAATGCATAGGTTTTTTTTCCGTATCTTAACTTTTTTTTTTCTTTTTTGTTACTTATTTCACAATATGAATTTTTCAAAACACAGGGAAGAGAGGTAAAAGTTTTTATTTACGCAATATGCGTTTCTAATTGATTTCAATTTTGAAAGAAACTAATCCTGCGTTAAGTCTTTTCAGTAAGTAATCCGCAACTTCGAACACCAAACGAAAAAAAAAAGAAATATTAAAATGATTAACAAACTTACACTCATTCATTTTTTCGTAGTGTTTCTTGATTCCCCGGGACTGGCGCCCTGGTTCCAATCCACAATTTTTTTGTTGTGGATTGGAACGAATCTAAACAAAACTAACGGAAATGAGCAAAAGCTTTGTTAGCTTCCGCAACTTTATGAGTCTCCTCTTTTTTCCGTATGGCACTACCAGAATTTCTGGCAGCATCCATCAATTCATCACTCAATCTTAAAGCCGTACTTCGACCTGAGCGTTTTCGACACGCACTCAATAACCACCGAATGGCCAAAGCTTTTCCTTCTGCAGGTGCTACTTCAACGGGAACTCGATAAGTTGATCCACCCACACGTTTGGTTTGCGTGACTACATCGGGAGTTACCCCACGCACTGCCTGTCGCAGAACAGACAGTGGGTTCTTATTTGTCTTTTATCTAATCCGCTTCATAGCCTGATACAAAATCTGATAAGCTAGTGATTTTTTGCCATTTTTCAGGATACGATCAACTAGCATGTTTACTAATCGATTGCGATAAACTGGGTCCGATTCGATATTTTTAATTTTGTTCACTACACTGCTCCGATGTACCACGAGTTTACAACTATGTCAAACTTCAAATTTTTTTTTCAGCGGTCTCTTAATCTACTATTTTGGCTTCTTCACTCCATATTGTAGAGTGGATCCACCGGTTAATTAGTGGGGGGATCTCCCTCCAAACTGCACGTTCGACTTTCGTCGAATACAGCTTTCCATATGATTGAATAAAAGATACCCAAAGAAATTTCAACCAAATTTTTTTTCTCACGCTAATAAAATCATATTTACTCGTTGCACATTGAGCATCCGTTTCCTTTTCTTCCCTAGAGAAAAAAATAGGTATAGAAAAGAAAAATCTTGCAATTCAATTATCTTACTACTAATGTCCGTAGGTAATGTCCGCAGGCTTCTCGATCCAATTGGTAGATAGATATGTTATATATGTATATAAATAGAAAGTCTTCGCCAAATATCCGTAGTCGTAACCTGAACTTGTTCCAGGAGGAAAAGACTTTTATTTTATTTTTAGTTGGGAGTCCGGGTAAAACTCAACTTAAGCTACTGGAATAAAACACCTTAGACACCAAGTTGTTTCACACAAAAATAGAGGAATAAAATTATCAATTTTTGTCGTAGCAGGCTTTAGTCCCCATGGCAATGCTGGGTCAGCTACACATTTAACGTATCAGAACAACTGATACGGAATCATTGCGATGATACAAATTGTGACAATGTTCTGCAACGCACTAGAACGCCCTTTTTTACGACCCTTCACTCCTACAGCATCTAAGGTTCCTCTCACGATGTGATATCTAACGCCGGGTAAGTCTTTGACCCTTCCGCCTCTCACAAGGACCACCGAATGTTCCTGCAAATTGTGGCCAATACCTGGTATGTAAGCCGTTACCTCAAATTTGGAGGTTAATCGAACTCTGGCGACTTTACGTAGGGCAGAGTTGGGTTTTTTTGGTGTAGTTGTGAAATAGTCGACAGCTACAACGTCGCTACACAGAACCGTACGTGAGACTTCCACCTCATACGGCTCCTCGTCATTCAATTATTGTTAAGAAAAGAACTTTTCTCAGTTGTTTCCAACTAGGAAGACAAAAATCAATTTCTAGAAATCTCAATTTTTTTTTTGCAAATTCATTTGAAAATTTTCGAATTTGCGCCCCACTACGCTACTGTGTTTGCCAGATTGCAAAAAAGCAACGTAGATAGATAAATGAAAACTCTATCAAATTGATGCATGGGTTTACCAAAACGCACTGAGTTTTCTGCTTTCGCGTCAGTAATATAAAGAAATAGAAAGAAGATCAAATACGGAGGAGATTGACGAGTCGGTATCAGCGTATCCAAAGTATTAATCATTTTTTGAAAAGGAATTCATTTTGAAATGAAGGCAGCTTCAATTTTTCACTCTCGTTCTTTATTTCGTTCCGACGAGATTCCCTGAGGATGATTTGGCAACCTAACGAACTACCGAATAACAATGAGTAAGTAGGTGAACTAAAATATAGATTTTTTGAAAATGAGAATGGGAGGAATCTGATGACTACTTGCTTGTAGTTGACTGGCGAGGAAGGCGCAAAAATAAGATAGCAACGAGAAACAATCTGAAAAAAAAAAAGAAAAAAGAGGTAAATAGCTGATTTCTTTCTGTGGTTGTGGCTTAGTAGTTAGCTTATTTCGCGACGAGCCACTGGTCAAGCCCCGCACGCAGCACTTCCCCCTCCCACTCTTTTTTTCTTTTTAGACTGATCCAAATTATAATTCGAAGTCTGATGAGCTCCAGAGGAAAAAAATTGTACCACGAGAGCTGATGGAGGTCAAGCTACCTTTCTCACTAGTTTCTATTAGCAATCCTACACGTCAAAGATAAAAAAAAGGAGAAGTGCCAAAAGTGTAGCAGAAGTAGAATGAGTTTTGGCAGGAAAGAGATGCTAGTATGCTAAGCAGAATTAAAGACTATATAAGTTGGGGTTAGAATCGTGTTGAGTACAGGTAAAAAAAAAAAAAGGAAGCCTTGACTCCTTTGCAACATGTCTTCAAACGAGAATTTCAATTGAATTTGGGAACTTTCCATATCATATTGAAACTCTCTTGCATTTTCCTCCCGTACTGGATGGATGAAACTTACGAAACACAGCGAATAGGGCAAGTACACCAGGTAATTTATTACTTTATTACTTCTGCCCATATTTTTCCTGTGGTACGGGACCCGTATAAGTCAAAACCAAGG